AATGAATCGACTAATAAATTTAATTAAGTTAAAATGAAAAAAAAAAGTAACAAAAAAGTAAAAAGTAAAGGATAAATAAAGGATATTATAAAGAAAAATAGGGATCACTTTTTGTTCGAAAATAAAAAAAAAAAAAAAAATGGATTCGATACAAATAAAACAAATAAAATACAAGATAGAAATAAAATACAAATAAATCAATAATAAATAAACTGTTTTTATTATTAATATTTTATTGTTTTAATATTTTTATTGTTTTTTTTTAATATTTTTATTGTTTTAATATTAGTTTTCTATTTTATTTCTCAAGAATTTTATTTCTCAAGAGTTGGACAACGAATCCTTTAATTCGGAATCATGCGAGGATAGGTAGATCTCATAGATGATGAATTTCTTTTTTTTACTTATACTCGGTTTAGTACTCTATTTTTGTTAATACCGTCTAGAATCTATAATGATAATGATTGATAAATTCAAAACGTTCACTTGGTATTTTTGTTTATTCTCCTATGTTTCAAAAAATTGAACTTAGGGAAGTGCTTTACAAACACATATGTATAAAAAAAAATAGTTTATTTAGCTCTTTCATGCTTATTATAACTAGTTATTTCGGTTTTCTACTAACGGCTTTAACTATAACTTCAGTTCTTTTTATTGGTCTGAGCAAGATACGACTTATTTGAAATTCATTAAAATCAACAATTCCTAAAAAGAAAAATAAATTCTTTTGTCGTATTTCAGCTATTCTCTAGTTCCTTGCCATATCAATTTTCAATTTTTGGTTATTGAGATTTCTGGTCAATATGGATTAATATTTAAGGATAGATATTACCTCCCTTTATTAAACAAAATTAAACAAATCCCTTTTAAACAAATTGAAATGATTGAAGTTTTTCTATTTGGAATCGTCTTAGGTCTAATTCCTATTACTTTGGCTGGATTATTTGTAACTGCCTATTTACAATACAGAAGGGGTGATCAGTTGGACCTTTGATTAATTATGATTAACACCTTGTTTTTTTGACCTTCTCCCTTCTTTAATCCACAGGAGGTCAAATTCAAATTGCTGTTTAATTTTTTCTAGATAATTTTTGACCTAACAAAAGAAGAAGAGAATCACGCTCTGTAGGATTTGAACCTACGACATTGGGTTTTGGAGACCCACGTTCTGCCGAACTGAACTAAGAGCGTTTTCTTATCACAAAAAATAAGACTGTAAGGAAAAAGATTCTTTTTTTTAACTCCAATCCATCTTAAACGCCTATACTCTCCTACATAATATGATAAAAATTAAAGATTAGGTATGTCCAATTTGAATTGATCTTAATTGATTCTTCGTTATTGCTCAGGGGTGAAGTAATAGGTAGGGATGACAGGATTTGAACCCGTGACATTTTGTACCCAAAACAAACGCGCTACCAAGCTGCGCTACATCCCTTTCAATTGGTTTACAATGTCATTGTAGAGAATCCCTGGCTTGTTTTTCCACATACTTATTTCATTTTCTCTATTGATATACACAGCTTATCTTGCCATTTCGGCTTTTTGATTCATATCCATATCATATACATATAAATGACAATAAACTTATATATACACTTATATATACTTAATATATATCTAATATATGATATATTATATATATAATATATGATATATGAAAATATGAAAAATATGAAAATATGAAAAAAAAAATATTCTATGAAAAAATATTCTATGAAAAAAATATTGATATATGAAAAAAAATATGGAAATATGAAAAAAAAAAAAAAATAGAAAACCCACCCTAAATTTCATAAATACTCGGGCGGAAAGGGACATATTTGATTTTTTTAAATTAAGAAAAGAAGAATCTTATTTATCAAACCATTGTACATTTTAATTTGAATTAGGGATTTCGGATACAAACCAAATCCGAGTGGCCGTTAACTACCTATATATCTGATCATATATGTATTAAATTCTGTATTACAATAAACATTATTTATTACACTTACACTAACGAAGGAGGATTTCAAATGCGAGATCTAAAAACATATCTATCCGTGGCACCAGTAATAAGTACTCTATGGTTCGGTGCTTTAGCAGGTCTATTGATAGAGATCAATCGTTTTTTCCCGGATGCGTTGACATTCCCTTTTTTTTCATTTTAGTTATTAACGCCGGGGGGTGAAGAAGATTCGAGATATAATTAAATATCTGTGATTACTACCCTCCCCCCTTATTTTTAATTTTTAATTAGAATAAGTTAGAAAAAAGAAATAATAAAAGTGGATTCAAACTTAGCGAAACTCGGAACTCGAATCCAGTCGTCAAGTAAATTAATTCCAATTAAATTAAGAGAACGGAAGTGGAAATACGGTTAGGGCAACAATATCATACAAGATACTTAAATGAAATACTGTACTGTGATTTGAATCTTAAATTTCTACTCTAAATACAGTTTAACACTTATTGTATTATTTTATTAAATTTTATTACTATATTCGTTGCACTATATTCGTTTCAACGAAATCCTTCATAATTTGCTTTCGAGTTAGCAACTTCTATTTTTTCCTTCCTTTCTTCTTGACGTCGGATCGGAAAACAAAAGAGTTGAGTGAATAAAAAACCTAAAGGAGGTTCATGGCCAAGGGTAAAGATGTCCGAGTAAGGGTTTTTTTGGAATGTACCCTTTGTGTTCGAACCAGTGGTAATAAGAAATCACTAGGCATTTCCAGATATATTACTCAAAAGAATCGACACAATACGCCCAGTCGAGTAGAATTGAGAAAATTCTGTCCCTATTGTTACAAACATACACTTCATGGGGAGATCAAGAAATAGATGGAACTGCTCACCTGCGGGTCACCTTTAGAAGGAAGATGAAAACTGATATACTAACATATAATATGTTAGGATATATATTCTATTTAAATATTAAATAGAAATAAACAAGTAAAATCCTATTTCTTAATTCTAAACATTATAATTTTTGATCCGAGCGAACGAAATAGAAATAGGATTTTTTTTGGAAATGGAAAAAGGAATAAACAAACCATGAATAAATCCAAGCGACTTTTTCTCAAGTCCAAGCGATCTTTTCGCAGACGTTTGCCCCCTATCCAATCGGGGAATCGAATTAATTATAGAAACATGAGTTTAATTAGTCGATTTATTAGTGAACAAGGAAAAATATTGTCTAGACGGGTGAATAGATTGACTTTAAAACAACAACGATTAATTACTATTGCTATAAAACAAGCTCGTATTTTATCTTTGCTACCCTTTCTTAATAATGAAAAACAATTTGAAAAAAGCAAATTGGTTGCAAGAACTACTGGTTTTAGAATCAGAAAAAAATAGGCTTATTCTTCAATTGAATCAAAATTCTAATCCGAACTCAAAGATAGATTAATCGTTTTCTCGAAAAATTCAAAAATCCAGATTTGATTGTCGTGTCTTAAGAAAAAAAAAAAACGAATTGGGGAAGACGAATAAATCTTTTTTTTTTTATTGAATATTTTTATTCAGTTTAATTACTTGATCATATTATTATCATATTTTATTATACTCATATTTTATTATACTAATTATATTAATTTCTATTCTACTTCCCTTTCCCGTAATTCGTTCTCCAAGGAACCTCATGTAAAAAATTCGGTTGGCTTATTTCCAATTTCCTTATTTTTATTTATTATATATAATGTCATTGGAAATCAGATAAAGACAATTTCTATTTAATAGAGCTATTTGTGCAAGTATTTTCCGATTAAGAAACAACTGTCTCTTGTACAGATTGTTTATTAATTTACTGTAACTATAGGATATGTTATTCGTGCGAATTACTGCATTTATTCGAGAAATCCACAAACAACGAAAATTTCTTTTTTGTCTATCTCTATCCCGCTGGGCCGAAACCAAAGCTCTTATTTTTTGTTGAATAATAGTTCGAGTAAGTTTTGAATGAGACCCGCGAAAGCTTGAGGCGAATAAACGAATTTTTGTTTTACGTCTCCGAGCTATATATCCTCGTGTAATTCTGGTCATTGAATAAAGGGAACTTTGATGAATAACTAATTTATTTCTTTTCTTTCAGTTATTCTTTTCTCCTTTTCTAGAATAACAAAACAGATTCTTCCAATGTATAAAACAATAATTCCAACGGCTTTTGCTACTATAACCTTCCCAACCCCGATTTGTTCTTTTTTTTTTTCTAGGCATTTCGCCTAGAAAAAAAAATTGTATTGATATTCAGTATCAAGCAAAAACATAACATAATAAATAAAAACAAGTAGTAAATAGAAATGGATAAAGAAATAGTGGGTTCCATCGTTTCTATGGTTACTTCTTAAACGGTAAGGTCTTCTCTATACACCGGAGCCCCTTCCTTCATTTAATCAATGGTATTGTTAACTTGTACAGTTTACACTTTTTGGCTCTACCCATGAATTATCCAGTAATAGGTCTTTCACAACAATGAGATTATCTATACAGTAACGGTATTTAATTTAATTATGAATATTAGTTGATTGGCTGACCCTGTTAGTCCATTCTTGCAAGAAGAGTAGGAGTAGGGGCATAATTTTTTTGCCTGTTAATTTTAAACGGATTTCCCCTGTTTAACGGATAATCATTTGATACCACTGGGGAATTTTTTCTCATTTTTAATTGCAAATTGCGATGATTGAATTTGCACCAATGCAATGGAAACCATAAATTTGATACACAATAGAAAGATATGATAGATCTTTTTTTTCGATAGTGCAGGAGGTTCTTCTATTCTATCCTATTTATCCGTACTGATTGTGGATAGTGGAAAAATGGTTTTTTTTTTCTTTTTTCCCAGCCCACGATTTGAACGAGTCGCGCATACACCCTAGTACATGTTCCTCGGCGCTGAGGGCATCCCTGAAGAGCAGGGGATTTGGTGACATTTCTGATTGGCTGTCTTGTGTTCCTAATAAGTTGTTTAATAGTTGGCATTTTGAATCGTATGCATAATGAGTCGGTTTAGATCGATCCTAACCTCGGATGATTGTGAATTATTTGTATATTATTATTTGTATATTATATTAATATTAATAGAATATTAAAATTGAATATTAAACTCTGGTAAGAAAATTTCAAATCGTGATTTTGATTTACGCGAAATTCTTGCTATTTTTTATGTAACTGCTACAAGATCAACAATTCCATGAGCTTGGGCTTCTGTTGCTGACATAAAAACATCCCTTTCCATGTCTTCAGATACAACCCATAAGGGTTTGCCCGTTCTTTGTGCATAAACTCTTGTGAGGATTTCGCGCAGTTTCAGTAGTTCTTCCGCTTCCAGGACAAATTCTCCTATTTGTGCCTCATAAAAAGCAGCAATAGGTTGATGAATCATTACCCTGATGATATAGGATAATAAATGGTCACTCCATCTCGTATGATTATGATAAGGTGAAGAGAGGGAATAAAGAATAATTAAGACAAACAAATCGAATTGAATAACCGTATAGACATTGTTTCCGTATTGCTCACGGCTCCACAATAGAATTTTTACCTTTTCTTTTACCCTTTCTTCGAAGAAACATATAGAGTCTATTAGTCCTAACTCGGTAAATGATCCGATAACCGCCCTTCTTTTATTTAAATTTAAATAGCAGTTAAAAAGAAATACTATGGTGGTTCGGTTGCTTTATTTCATCGTTGATTTAGCAATCCCAAAGTTTATTATTTTTTTTTATTTGAAAAAAAAAAATAGTAATGAAAAAAGAATATAATTTTGTTTTTTTCGTACTCTTTCATAATATAAATAATGTTAAAAGCCCTCTAGTGTAAAAACAAAAAAGTTTGTCACGTTGAAATGGACCCCCGTATAGATAAGATAAAATCGGACTGTCCTTAATATTTCTTTCATACTACTCTTTCGATACATAATCTAATGTTAAAAATAAAAACAAGAAAAAAAAAATTTCTTATATCGAATTCGAAATGCCGTGCTATTATTACTTTAATATTCATATTTCATTTATTCATATCATATTTCATACATATGGCGAAGACATAGTTTTCTTTTTTCGTTCAAATAAGAATTCATTGGCGCTAAGCGTGGGGAAATGCTAAACGTTTGGTAATTTTTCCGCCAACCAGGAGAAAAGATCCCATTGAAGCGGCTAATCCCATGCACACTGTCTGTACATCCGGTTGCACAAATTGCATAGTATCATAAATAGCTACTCCAGGTATTACCCATCCGCCAGGAGAATTTATAAACAAATACAAATCTTTGGTCTCACTTTCCATACTGAGATATACCATAAGAGCAATAAGTTGATTTGAGATCTGGCTATCAACATCTTGACCTAAAAAAAGTAATCTTTCTCGATAAAGTCGGTTGATTAGGATTAGGATAAAATTCTATCTAATAGGAACCCCACATGTACCTTTTGATGCATACGGTTCAACAAAAATAAAATCGTGAAAAAAGAATCAATGTGTCGAGTCCAGCCCTCCTTTTTTTATAATGAGTCCTTTCTAGCTTTTAAGGAAGCGGATTTTCTTTCATTTTTCAAGAAAGATGAATTTTGACCCCTTTGCCTATAACTATAAAAAGTATAAACCTATTAAACTAACTTCTCATTGATGTATTCTTTCATCGAAATCCAATTCAAATCAAAATGTCATTTTCTTGTTGCTGAATGGGCTTTTTCAATCCTTTTAGGTTTGTGCTCTACTCCGAGTAAAGATCTGCCTGATTTTTATTTGCACATATAGGGCAAATGTTCCCAATACTGTACCTTTTTGCTACAACTTCCGTTTTTTTTTTTTTTCAATTCCTTTCACGTTTTCCACCAACACCAAGTATTTAACGTATTCATCATATTATTCGATTGATTATTATTAGCAGTTTGAAATTACTCCTATTTATTATTTATAAATATCTATTTATAAATTAAATATGATAAAGGAGTAATCCTAGCTATATTATCAGTTGGGTTTTTCTAAACGGAGCCTGGATAGTTTATTTTATTGGTCCAAACAAGCCAACCATAAATTATTCTAATTGATAATAGTAATTTAGATACCCCCCAAGGGATAGATTTAATTGCACTTCATTGTATTTCACGCTCCAAATTTTGGATAATTTAATCAAACTTTTGGGGGCAAAACAGAGGATATCCCGATCTGGAGAGAGAACGGGGAAATTCCATACGGCCCAATATATCTGACAAGTCGTACTATATGTCAATCCAAATTGAATCGTCCTCTCCAGGATTTTTAAAAGGGACTTTTGGAACACCAATAGGCATTAAATGAAAGAAAAAAATTAAGTACTCTAGGTTACTTTGATATGGATATGGATATGAAAATTTCACTTGGATAGTAAAACTTAATAATACTAAGGAATTTATTGTCTTTATTATATTGGTCTTTATTTTATTATCATATTTTATTTTTATGCGTAGATTCGATAAGTTTATAAAAAAAAAAGGGGGAAGATAAACTGAAAATGAATAAAGTCAAATTCTTACGAATAGGTCCTGAACAAATCTGTATGCATTTACTTATATGATAATATAAACTTATATAATAATTATATAATTATATAATAATATAAATAAATAATAATATAAATAAAGGGGAGTCCGCCCCCCCCCCATTGCGTATTGATACTTATCGGATATAGAATAGATTTGCTTCTCTTTGTTCTTACAAACAGGATTGTTACATGATTACTAATTATTACTAAAAGAATCGAAAGAATATTAGTCTTTTCTCTGAGATGATTTACTGAAAATGAAAAGGAGGGGTCCATAATCCAATGCAATAAAGTTACATAGTGTCTATTTTTCGTTGATAAAGGGGTATTTCTATGGGTTTGCCTTGGTATCGTGTTCATACTGTCGTATTGAATGATCCCGGCCGTTTGCTGTCTGTTCATATAATGCATACAGCTTTGGTTGCTGGTTGGGCTGGTTCGATGGCTCTATATGAATTAGCGGTTTTTGATCCCTCTGACCCTGTTCTCGATCCGATGTGGAGACAAGGTATGTTTGTTATACCTTTCATGACGCGTTTAGGAATAACCAATTCATGGGGCGGTTGGAGTATCACAGGAGGAACTATAACGAATCCGGGTATTTGGAGTTATGAAGGTGTAGCTGGAGCGCATATTGTGTTTTCCGGCTTGTGCTTCTTGGCAGCTATCTGGCATTGGGTGTATTGGGATCTAGAAATATTTTGTGATGAACGTACAGGTAAACCTTCTTTGGATTTGCCCAAGATCTTTGGAATTCATTTATTTCTCTCAGGAGTGGCTTGTTTTGGGTTTGGCGCTTTTCATGTAACCGGATTGTATGGTCCTGGAATATGGGTGTCTGATCCTTATGGACTAACCGGAAAGGTACAATCTGTAAATCCAGCATGGGGTGTGGAAGGGTTTGACCCCTTTGTTCCAGGTGGAATAGCCTCTCATCATATTGCAGCGGGGACATTGGGTATATTAGCGGGCCTATTTCATCTTAGTGTCCGTCCGCCCCAACGCCTATATAAAGGATTACGTATGGGAAATATTGAAACCGTCCTTTCCAGTAGTATCGCTGCTGTCTTTTTTGCAGCTTTTGTTGTTGCTGGAACTATGTGGTATGGTTCAGCAACTACTCCCATTGAATTATTTGGTCCCACTCGTTATCAATGGGATCAAGGATACTTCCAGCAAGAAATATATCGAAGAGTTGGTGCTGGGCTAGCCGAAAAGCAAAGTTTATCCGAAGCTTGGTCTAAAATTCCTGAAAAATTATCTTTTTATGATTACATCGGTAATAATCCGGCAAAAGGTGGATTGTTCAGAGCAGGCTCAATGGACAACGGGGATGGAATAGCTGTTGGGTGGTTAGGACATCCTATCTTTAGAGATAAAGAAGGTCGTGAACTTTTTGTCCGTCGTATGCCTACTTTTTTTGAAACATTTCCAGTTGTTTTGGTAGACGGAGACGGAATTGTCAGAGCCGATGTTCCTTTTCGAAGGGCGGAATCGAAATATAGTGTCGAACAAGTAGGTGTAACTGTTGAGTTCTATGGTGGTGAATTAAATGGAATCATTTATAGTGATCCTGCTACTGTGAAAAAATATGCTAGGCGCGCGCAATTGGGTGAAATTTTTGAATTAGATCGTGCTACTTTGAAATCCGATGGTGTTTTTCGTAGCAGTCCAAGGGGTTGGTTTACTTTTGGACATGCTTCATTTGCTCTGCTCTTCTTCTTCGGACACATTTGGCATGGTGCTCGAACCTTGTTCAGAGATGTTTTTGCTGGTATTGATCCAGATTTAGATGCTCAAGTGGAATTTGGAGCATTCCAAAAACTTGGAGATCCAACTACAAGAAGACAAGTAGTCTAATAGAACATTGATCTTTTACTTTTCGCCTCTATTTTATATTTTATTTTTTTTTAATTTGACATAAGGTACTGGGGATAACTTGATTTGAATCGCTGCCTTTTCTTTGAATCCTTGAATTTTGCTCTTTTTTTTTTTTTATTTTATATTTTTTTTTTATTTTATATATATTTATTTATATATATTTATATATATATTATTATATATTTTATTATATTAATATTTTATATATATATTATATATATATTTTGTTATACGATTTTGTTATACGGGGGACAAATTATACGATTTTGTTATACGGGGGACAATCCCAAATAAACAGTTAAGGAAGCTATAATTGTAAACAAACCACGATCGAATCTATGGAAGCATTGGTTTATACATTCCTTTTAGTCTCGACTCTAGGAATAATTTTTTTTGCGATCTTTTTCCGAGAACCGCCTAAAGTTCCAACTAAAAAAATGAAATGATTTTTCATTATCTTAATTGAAGTAATGAGCCTCCCAATCTCGGGAGGCTCATTACTTCAACTAGTCCCCGTGTTCCTCGAATGGATCTCTTAGTTGTTGAGAGGGTTGCCCAAAAGCGGTATATAAGGCATACCCAGTAAAACTTACAAGTAAACCAGATATAGAG